AATCTAAATGGGGCGTGGCCAAGTGGTAAGGCAACGGGTTTTGGTCCCGCTATTCGGAGGTTCGAATCCTTCCGTCCCAGAACATATATATATTCTATGAGAATATAGATTGCTTTTTTAACAATGTTCTGTTTAAAATCGAAATGTTAGCTGGAATGTGATTGTTGTTTCTGATTTTATTCTTCGATGAATCATTTTTTGTTTTTCAAAAACTGAATCGAGATGCGAAAGAATCTATATTCCCTATCTCGTATTCTCGATCCCCTAAATTAGCCTAATTAGATTCAATTTTCTTTTTTGTGGATTTCTTGACTTTTCGCCAAGAGGGGTTTTTTGGTACTAATTAAATTCACTAAGTCTCTTAATTCTTAATCAATGAGTTAGGCTAAAATATCAAAAAATAGGAGCAAAAACTTGACTTAATCTGGACTTGTTTGGTTTTGTGCCTAGACAGCTCGCATTTCGTAAAAATCAAAAAGACTAGGACACCCCCCTCTTTTCTTTTGATTTATGCTGCATCAGTCCCATAGAATGGGGTAGATAGGAGTTAATCAGTAATGGGAAGGCATTCATTTCAATATCTATAAACGGTGACAATTGCTCAGTCTATTTGATCGAATTGATAGATACGAAACCCTCCCCATTCTTTGGATTTTATCAATCAGATGAAAAAAAAAAAAGAATAAGAATTAAAATCTTACCTTATATTAATCTTTTTTTATCCATCTCATAAAAAAAAAATTGGATTTGTTGTTTGGTGTATTTATCTATTTTAGATCATTGAAATCGTTGATGATTCAATTAAAAAAGAAAGACTTATCTTTTTTCTTTCCTAAGATGATCAAAAGTGATCTTTAACTATCAAATTTTCTTCAAATAATGATGTCGAAAAGGGAACTTTCTAAATTTACTAAATTTAGAAATATAAATAGTTTTAATCATTCCTTATAAGCGGAATCTTTGCTATTTGAAGAAGTATGAAATAGGTCAATCTCTCCTATTGAGTCACGTGAAGATGCAGAATCAAAAAGAACTCATTTATTCGTCTTATTTATTATTATTTATATAAATATATATAAATAATTTATTTATATATATTTATATAAATAATATGTTAGATAAATTAATATTAGCGATGGGGTCTTACTAAAGAAAAATAGTTATCCACCTATCTCTATAGTAACCTATATTTATAGTATATAGATATAGAACAAAGTATAGATTATGGTGTTTATACATCAGCCCAACCAATGACTATTCATGATTCCATAATTGAATCAATTCCATACCGGTTCTTAGAGGAATGTTATGGTAAAACTTCGTTTGAAACGATGTGGTAGAAAGCAACGTGCGACTTGAAGGACAGGATCCGTTGTGGATTTGTACATCCACCATTTTATGTAGGAATGAAGGTGCTCTTGGCTCGACATCATTGGTTCTGTTTCATTAGAACCCCTCTTTTTTGTTGTCTTGGAATGTAAATAGTCCATGATGGAGCTCGAGTAGAAAGTATTAATTTATTTCTCGGGGCAAGAGTCTAGGGTTAATGCCAATCAATAAAAAAATTGGAACAACTTCGTAAATATATTTTCGGTATGGAAATCGAAAGAATCCAATTCGAGCAAGTTTCCAATTCAAAAATTTCTTGGAATTGATCAAACTTTTTCGATCCAAAGTGTTTCACGCGGGAATCCATCGTCTGTAGGATTCTTTCATAGAAATCGCAAAAGGGGTATGTTGCTGCCATTTTGAAAGGATTAAAAAGCACCGAAGTAATGTCTAAACCCAATGATTTAAAATAAAACAAAGATAAAGGATCCCAGAACAAGGAAACGCCTTTTTTATTGTCTTAATAACTGGATCGAACTGAAGAATCCAAATCCATTTTAAACGAGACAAACAGAAAAGGAGGAAAGACCGCTCAATAAATGAAATTTCCGAAAGATTTTCCTTTGAACTGTTTGTGAAAGTTATCCAACTTGAGTTATGAGAATACGAATGGTTTCTTTTTCATTTTCAGGAAGAAAGAAGAAAAAAAAGACTTACATCTTTAATTGATTTGATCATTTTATGGACCCAGTTGTCATTTCTTAGATAGAATTCCATACAGAGATAAAACCTCGAATCAATCATTTTTCTCGAGCCGTACGAGGAGAAAGCTTCCTATACGTTTCTAGGGGGGGTGTTGTTCATCCACATCTATCCCAATGAGCCGTCTATCGAATCGTTGCAATTGATGTTCGATCCCGAAGAGAAGGAAAAGATCTTCGGAAAGTGGGTTTTTATGATCCGATAAAGAATCAAACTTATTTAAATGTTCCTGCTATTTTATATTTCCTTGAAAAAGGGGCTCAACCTACAGGAACTGTTCAGGATATTTTAAAGAAGGCGGAGGTTTTTAAGGAACTTCGTCCTAATCAATCCTAATCAACCGAAATTCAATTAAGGAAATAAATTAAGGAAATACAAAAAGGGGGGTAGTCATTTGTATATAACTTTG